TCTCAGTTTCAATTCAAACATGGGTTTGATTCACACTCCATGTTCTGAGAAGTATTTACCATCCGGAAAGAGGAAAAAACGGAGTCTTTGTCTAAAGAAATGCGTTGAGAAAGGGCAGATGTATAGAACCTTTCAACGAGATAGTGCTTTTTCAAATCTCTCAAAATGGAATCTGTTCCAAACATATATGCCATGGTTCCTTACTTCGACAGGGTGCAAATATCTCAATTTCACCCTTTTAGATACTCTTTCAAACCCATTGCCGATACTGAGTAGTAGTCAAAAATTTGTATCCATTTTTCATGATATGATGCATGGATCAGATATATCATGGCCAATTCCTCAGAAGATTCTTCCACAATGGACTCTGATAAGTGAGATTTCGAGTCAATGTTTACAGAATCTTCTTCTGTCCGAAGAAATGATTCATCGAAATAATGAGTCACCCGTTCCATTGATATGGGCACATCTGAGATCAACAAATGCTCGGGAGTTCCTCTATTCCATCTTTTTCCTTCTTCTTGTTGCTGGATATCTCGTTCGTATACATCTTCTCTTTGTTTCCCGAGCCTCTAGTGAGTTACAGACAGAGTTAGAAAAGATCAAATCTTTGATGATTCCATCATACATGATGGAATTTCGAAAACTTCTGGATAGGTATCCTACATCTGAACTGAATCCTTTCTGGTTAAAGAATCTCTTTCTAGTTGTTCTGGAACAATTAGGAGATTCTCTGGGAGAAATACGGGGTTCTGCTTCTGGTGGCAACATGCTATTGGGTGGTGGTCCCGCTTATGGGGTCAAATCAATACGTTCTAAGAAGAAATATTGGAAGATCAATCTCATCGATCTTGTAAGTATCATACCAAATCCCATCAATCGAATCATTTTTTCGAGAAATACGAGACATCTAAGTCGTACAAGTAAAGAGATCTATTCATTGATAAGAAAAAGAAAAAACGTGAACGGTGATTGGATTGATGATAAAATAGAATTCTGGGTCGCGAACAGTGATTCGATTGATGATGAAGAAAGAGAATTCTTGGTTCAGTTCTCCGCCTTAACGACAGAAAAAAGGATTGATCAAATTCTATTGAGTCTGACTCATAGTGATCATTTATCAAAGAATGACTCTGGTTATCAAATGATTGAACAACCGGGATCAATTTCCTTACGATACTTAGTTGACATTCATCAAAAGGATCTAATGAATTATGAGTTCAATAGATCCTGTTTAGCAGAAAGACGGATATTCCTTGCTCATTATCATACAATCACTTATTCACAAACCTTGTGTGGGGCTAATATTTTTCATTCCCCATCTCCTCATGGAAAACCCTTTTCGCTCCGCTTAGCCCTATCCCCTTCTAGAGGTATTTTAGTGATAGGTTCTATAGGAACTGGACGATCCTGTTTGGTCAAATATCTAGCGACAAACTCCTATGTTCCTTTCATTACGGTATTTCCGAACAAGTTCCTGGATGACAAGCCTAAAGGTTATCCTATTGATGATATCGATATTGATGATAGTGACGATATTGATGATAGTAATGATGACCTTGATATTGATAAGGAGCTGCTAACTATGACGAATGTGCTAACTATGTATATGACGACGAAAATAGACCGATTTGATATCACCCTTCAATTCGAATTAGCAAAAGCAATGTCTCCTTGCATAATATGGATTCCAAACATTCATGATCTGCATGTGAATGAGTCGAATTACTTATCCCTCGATCTATTAGAGAACTATCTCTCCAGGGATTGTGAAAGATGTTCCACTGGAAAGATTCTTGTTATTGCTTCGACTCATATTCCCCAAAAAGTGGATCCCGCTCTAATAGCTCCAAATAAATTAAATACATGCATTAAGATACGAAGGCTTCTTCTTCCACAACAACTAAAGCACTTTTTCATTCTTTCATATACTAGAGGATTTCACTTGGAAAAGAAGATGTTCCATACTAACGGATTCGGGTCCATAACCATGGGTTCCAATGCGCGAGATCTTGTAGCACTTATCAATGAGGCCCTATCAATTAGTATTACACAGAAGAAATCCATTATAGAAACTAATACAATTAGATCAGCTCTTCATAGAAAAACTTGGGATTTTCGATCCCAGATAAGATCGGTTCAGGATCATGGGATCCTTTTCTATCAGATAGGAAGGGCTGTTACACAAAATGTACTTCTAAGTAATTGCCCCATAGATCCTATATCTATCTATATGAAGAAGAAATCATGTAAGGGAGGGGATTCTTATTTGTACAAATGGTACTTCGAACTTGGAACGAGCATGAAGAAATTAACGATACTTCTTTATCTTTTGAGTTGTTCTGCCGGATCGGTCGCTCAAGATCTTTGGTCTTCATCCAGACACGATGAAAAAAATTGGATCACTTCTTATGGATTCGTCGAGAACGATTCTGATCTAGTTCATGGCCTATTACTATTATTACTATTAGAAGTAGAAGGCGCTCTGGCTCTGGCGGGA